AGCCGATAAACGATAGACCAAACATTACAAAGCTAATAAGTCTTTTAATCAATATTAAAAGAGCAAAAAAATACAACGTACTAAACAAAGTTAAACATAGAAGATTAACTACTTAAAGTACCCTAGAAGGCTAGAACCCCATTTATCCCCTAAACTTAGATTAGTCTTCCTTCCATATCCACATTACTTAGATTACACAACACTAAACATACCATCCCCAAATGCACTTATACTAGAACAAGGCTACAAGTTCCATCCCTTCCTACACCAAATTGCCCATGTGCTGTCATTTCCCACAAAGCTTCACTTCACATAATGTGGCACCCATTTTCTGAACAACGTGAAGGAATCCGACAGCGGTGGTGAATAATACGGTGGTAATATGGTCAAAGCCAATGAAGGTGGCGGTGCACCGGCTAAAAGAAGATTGAAGGAATAGAAGAAATAGTGTAAGAAGGGGACAAGGAATGCGCTGTGAGGGGAAATAAACAGGAAAGACCAGATCAACCAAACGCATGGTAGCCAAGTTTGACACATATGGATGCCCAGACTAGGACAAAAAGACGTAGGAGCCGTAAGGCGTTAGCAAGTAATCCCTTCTTGCATTCAGCCCTTATGAAAAAGGAATTGATAGACCCTAGCTAGCAAGAGCAGAAGCAAGGTAGTGCTAACTCTGCATCGATTCCCCTCGATCAAACGATTGCCTTTTTCTTTCTTTTGATCTCATTGCCAATCTCGATTCAATGGGGGAATAAAGAGTACTTGGCCTTACTTTAGAATGAGAATGCGGCGGAGCTTACCTTCGATGATCACCAACCATATCATAGATCTTCCACATGATAACAAACTTCGAAAGAAGCGGGTCTTTGTCGGTAATGCGGACATCATACGAGACTACCGGAGCATCAAGTAGTTGATCGATGGTTGTGACAACGCCACTGGTAGCATGATCGGTATGAAGTAACTGCTTTTAGGAGGTCACGAAGTGTGCTCGACTCTGAAAAAACGTATTATAGATAGTAAGTCAAGTTATATATAGTTGAAGAAGGCGCTTGATGAGCCCCTGCTCTTATAGTGAGTGAATGCGGGCTGAAGGGAAGCTGTTCTTCCTTGTCTCTAGTTTTGGCTGTCTGTTACGGTACCTTAGACTTTATAGAGTAGGTTTTCTGCCCTTCCTTAAGTCCGACATCTTTTCTTTTTGTCCGACATCCTGGGCAGATGTCACTTACAATCAAATAGACAATCGAAGGTTCTGAAAGAAAGAAATAACATGATTGACGAGTGGAAATTTGATTTTGAAGAGTGATCCTTAAACAAACCTTTTAGGTTTGAGGCCATGTGGTTGAACCACACCAAAGAAACTAGGTCCACTAGGTTCCTATCTCTCAAAAAGTTTCTGAATTTGCTACTGCTGCTCAGAAGCGGAATGTTGATGTGTTTGGGAATTAGAAGGAAAAAGAGGAGGAGGGTATTGAAAAAGATTTTATGTAGGAGATGTGTTCCCTTCCTTGTCAATTTGGAGCATGAACTGACTAAGGAATATAATGAGGTTATTGCCCAAGAGGTTCTGCAAGAACGTTGGCTCCAGAAATCCGGGAATACCTGGCTCAAAGAAGGCTACGAAGTAGAGGGCCTTAATGATGATGAGGGAAATTGGAAGACTGATAAAAGTGATTCGCGGGCTACTGCTCTTTCTTATTTGAAAGGTCTTTTTAGTAAGAAGTGGACTGTGGGAGTTTTCATACCAATTTTTAATCTCTTTCCTAGAGTGGATGCTGAGGAGCTTGAAGGATTAAATGCGGATGTCACCCCTCTAAGTGAAGTCTCTTTTCCATTGGCAGTCTAAAGGGCGCCGGGGCCTGATGGGATGCCTGCCGAGCTCTTTCAACAGATGTGGGACTCATGTCATGAGGATATTTGTGATATGGTGAATAATTGCTGCTTCCTTACTGCCCCCTTTCCAGCTGGAATCAATGATACTTACATTGATACCTAAAGTTCAAAGCCCCTTTAGCATAATCTAGGGACATAATGGTAACTTCCACTGCTCAGAAGTCACCTGCGAATTATGGTCCCACACCGTCAAAGGGGTCCATTTTTCGCGATTGAACGACGAACGTCACGACACACTTGGAAAGTGTTGTGGCGGGACCCACGCATGAGAAACTTGGATAAGAGATAGATAGCGGCCCAAAGGAACGGCCCACGGAGCCCAACTGACAAATAAATTATTGGACTTAGAGCTCGACCAGAGGCACTGAACGCAGTGAAGTGGGCAGCGAAGAAGTGAGGAAGTGGGGAAAGGTACTTGCCAAGATTCGTAGTAAGAGGAGAGCCACAAATAATAGAAAGACTTGAAGCCAGGTCTTCATCAACATTTGGGGAGCAAAAGAGCCTAGATTTGTCATAACTAACCTCCTGACAGGCAAAAAGAATCAAGACAATCCCTCATAGCATCGGCTTGATCCATAGAAGCTCCAGAAAAGAGGATTAAGTCATCTGCACAGATGAGACACACAGGGGCCATCTTTAGATAGCTTAACAGGCTTCCATCCCGAACAAAAAGGTAAGATTCTGAAAGTAAAGCTTTAGAAACCCTAAATTTTTTCGGAATCTCTTGAGCCACAACTATATTATCAGCGATATGGCGCCCAGGCACAAAGCTCGCCTGTGTAGGAGACACCAATTTAGTCAGCAGGGGTCTCATAATCATTTTAGACACAATCTTGTACAAGGTTCTGAAAGAACGGATTGGTCTAGGTTCTTTCATAGAAATGGGGCTTTGGCCTACGGCCAGCCTTGCAAGTAATGCGCAGTGCACATGTGCAGAGAACAAGACATATATTATCTAAGCTCATGCTCAAGCTCTTAATTTACCTGTAATTAGTGCAGAAAAGAAGTCTATTTTACCCGGGCAGTCGTTCTTTCAGAACCTTCTCGAGAAAAACCTCTATTTCTTCCGTTAAAGTGTTGTTACTTGTTTGCTGTCCAAAAGTGGTATAAGAGGCCTGGGGCTCATTCATTCACTGCAAGGCAGGCAGAAGAGGGGTTTTCTTGTTTCACTGCGAAGAAAGAGATAGAGAATTCGTGCCGGAAAAGGATAAGGGAATTCTCCTTTACTACGTTTTATTCTTGTCTTGGCCTACTATACATAATAATGACATATATAGGGTTATGTATTTCATGCTATTGTCGTTGATACGCTTTCTTTCAGAACCTCGGCCTTATTTGATTAATCTGAAAAGTGGTATTCAGTCTCAGCCCTTGATTAATCTGAACTAGTATTCGACTTCGGCGCCTCGCTCCGTGCCTCACTACTCAAGGACAAAGCAGCAGCAGGAAAGATGGATATGGATCAACATAGGCTAAGTAACATACATATAAAGAAAGGCTGCTCCGACCAATCCTTCTAAACCGACACGACAGGAAGAACCGTTAAGGTAGAAGCTCACTTTCAGTGCCTCACTTCTTCTACTTTGTGCCATCCTTTAAATCAAGAGTATTTGTTTTCTGGGAATTCACTTTTGTCAAAAAAGAAGGGGCCGCACAGGCTCCGAAGGAGTGAAGAACAACCAAGCTTAGCAGTAAGGAAAGTCCCATCCGCATAATACTTTGCTTGAACACGACACTCTTTCCTCATTGTTAAAACAATTGGACCATGATCTGAATCTAAAATAGGGAAATTTTCTAGGCTAGCTTCAGGAAACTGCAACAACCAGGAATCATTTACAACAGTTCTATCTAATCTCTCAAAGATCAAGTCCTTTCCTGTCTATTTGACCAAGTAAAAGGAACTCCATCAGCAGGCATTGACAAAAGATTACCACTGTTTAGAAAAGCTATAAAGTCCAGAGTTTGCTTTTTAATCTGTCTAACTCCATGCCCCATATTTGCTAGTGCATCAGCCACTGCATTGGCTTCCCTGAAAACATGCTTAAAGGAAATCTTTGGCCATACTGTGGTTTGAATCAGTGTCCTAGCTCTCCAAGGGGTTTCAAATCACATTAGTCATTCTTCACTCCTGTTACAAGGGAGACCTCTCTTGTAACAGGAGTGAAGAATGACCCGGCCCGGCCACAAGAAGACAGGCAGAGTGGCGGGGCAATGGTACCAGACGTTAAGGAGAGAGAAGTGAGTTGGTCTCGGCCCAGGCGAGTCTCGTGTGTGATAGTCTGACCCGGATTAAGGATATAGTTCCCTTCCTGGTCTGGGTTAGGGTTCCAAACCTGCCATATCCCTTAAAGCCCCGGAGCTCGAGGTCTACTTCTACCTAGATACATACAGCTTGCCTTACCACCATTTCAGAGCCAAGCCTCCCTTTCTGATAGAGGGGGGTGAGAAAGATATTTTTTTTCGGATCGCCTAATTCAATAGCTCAAAAATAGGTGGAGTTCGCCCTTTGAAGCACATAGTTAAGTGTTGCAACAGGGGGGTTGTTCAGCGAACGGGAAGCAAACAAAGTCTCCATACCAACATCGAAGGCTTCGCAGCTATCCAGAAGAGAGCCTTTCTCTATAGGGGTGCTAACGCTTTACTAATATAATATCAAGTAAGGGCTCCTCTTCTGTTCTACGAATCTAACTAATCTATACTACTACTAACTATAGTCAGACTGGGTCTTTTAGAGGGAACTAGCATAGTATGGTTTATATATTTTGTGCTACTAGAACCATAAGCCGCACTATACTTGCGTGAACCTCCTAAACGAAGTACGCTTTGGTGAGCGAGAAGCAGCCGGGTATAGGAGAGGGGGCGGTTGGCTTAGTAAAGATAGTCAATAGTTCAACTTGGTGGATAGTTCGCTCGGCTCGCAGCGGACTTGTTCTAGTGGAAAGAGATTTCTCTCTGGGAAAAACACATAAGATTCGTTCGTTAGAGCTTCATCACTGAATAATGGTGGCTTGACTTTTTGGAGAACTTCTTCGCGTGGGCGGCGTACGTACAAGGTAGTTTACTTGCTTTCTTGTTAGAGGGGGGGGTGTTAGAAATAAGCCACCGCCCGACGACGGTTTACAACACAGAGCGACCCGGGACATCGAGCGAAGAGCTCCAATGCGCGTATTCGGAGCTACGCGGATGCCGTAGTCGCAGAAGCCGGATCAACATCATGACAACGGCATTCTGGAAACTGTTAGGCCAGCCACAATTGGTCTAATGTCTGGGTGCGTATGGCGGTACACTGAGAGCACCTTTCAAGTCGGCTGACAAAGAAAGAAAAAAGGGTTTCGTCGTCTTTTTCCCGCTTTCACCTGCGATTGCGAAGGGATTTGAGGCCGGTTTTCAATTCGCCTCTCTCTCTCCGGCGAGGTTTGACTTCGCGTGGTGGGAAGGCCTTCGCTATTCGCATCTTCCCGTCCAGCAAAGAAAGTGAAGGGGAGCGGACAGCAAGTTGGAGGACGCTGCGGAACCGCGTAATTGATCCATCTGCGCTATTCCCTAATTGAAGCAAGTTAGAAAGCCTTCAGAGCCTCAGCCCCTACCATTTTTTTCATAAAATGAAAGCTGACTAGCAATCGCTCGTTTTTCTTATTAGCATGGGATTGGATGTTAATAATGAAAGACAGAACATCTATTAGAAGGGGGAATTCCTATCGATTTCCGATGGATAACAATCCATCTTTCTCGCTCTCGCTCTTTCTCCCAATCAATCGCGAGGGTTCCGGGCATGAGAACGCAAGTTCCGGAATCGAACAAAACGTCCGAGGACGAAAGAAAAAATGCTCCGCGGGGAACTCGTTTCATGTCGGCGTATTCGTGCCGGTTAGACGTCGGCCATGAAATCCATCACTATACCGAGCAGATCGCGGGCATTCACATCTCGGTCAAACGGAACTATGCGCGGTTCTCTCGTGAATCGCCTTCAGCAAGGTATGGCATTCAGGGTCTGAACCCGGGGAGAAATCTTTCTTCATAGATACAAGACATTCGTTGCTGATCTAAAAAAGATCTTATCCTGTGGGCGTTAGCGGACGTTTTTCATTCTCCAACCGGTCCTTAGTAGCGTTTCCAAAGTCAACCTAACCGGTTACCTTTGTGGAAACGCGCTAAAACAGGCCTATAGGTTCGCCTTTCTAATAGAAGAAGAGTAGATAATTAGATATAATATATATAATTAGCCAGATCATCTGAAGCATGAACAGAATCACCTTTGTTCCGAAGGCCTAGCGAGTTAAGCGAGTTCCTTTTTTTTTTTCAAAGGCGGTCTTTTGGACCGATGACTCGCTTGTTCAGTACTGCTAAAACTATACAAGGAGTATGCCGTCCCCTCGGGACTACCAGTAGTTTTGGTTGTTGAATCTCGTGCAAGTTAGGTTGTGGTTGTATTGGCTGCAAGCGGAACGTAGGCGCTTTAGGTGTGTGTTGACCATGCGCTCTCGCGTCATGTAATGTCGTATGTATGATAGAGGTGGTGTGGTGATTGATCTCAATGCTAATGGTTATCCCCAAGGTTCAACGAATGAATGGGGCTATGATTGTACCCGGATAGAGATGACGGTCTTCCTCTGATGTCTCCAAGCCGGCCATAATAGAATAGATAGGCGAAGCAGCCAATAGCAGTCTGTTCTCGCCTATCGATAGATAGTAGGGTGCTTCCAAGCTCAAACCATTTGAAACTGAATTGCTACTTTATTCTTGTTATTGATAGAGTGGTATTCTCCGCCCCTGTCAAATAAAGTAGAGGGAGAGAACAGGAAGAGAGAAGGAAAAAGAGCACACAAAGATTTACAAGTCTAATGGGAGAAGAATGGCTGACACGTTGACTGCCTTCGAGACTATAAAATATAACCCAAGCGGTCTAACCCCCGGGGCGGACCCCAACCGAAAGGCGCTAGACGGACTAACGGCAAGCGAGATAAAGAAAGCAGCTGGCCCTATGGAACGGAACAGGTTGCTTATTTACTTTTAGTAAGACCACTTTGGTAAGCAAAATTCGATTATATAGGCATGGTTGCTTACAAGACAAAAGATCTGTTCTTTGCTTGAACATATAGAGGAAACAACCTTCTACCTGGCCTCTGTACCAGTAGTGGAGTGGCTTGCTACTTTCAATCAGAAAAGGAAAATTGAGCAAGGCAAGGGAGAAAGAAGTTGTCCCCTCTTCTCTGGTAACCCGCCACCACATATGTAGAAAAAGAGGGAGCAGGGAAGGAGGAACAACCGTTTGACTTTGGCACATGAGGTGGCGGGTTTGGCTAGGTAACATAATGGAAATGTATCGGACTGCAAATCCTGGAATGACGGTTCGACCCCGTCCTTGGCCTCGGGGAGTGGCGAGCAGCACGGAACTTTAATTAATCAAATGGCATAACATAAGGGGGCTTTCCTTTGTTAGAAATCCACAGACAACATTCTGGAACTTCCAAACCAAAGAAATGCAACATGAGAAGGAGCTTTTTACGCTTCAATAGAATGAATTCGGTAAGGGTAGAATACGCCTTATGGTCGATCGAAGGTGAAGGTCCTGTGCCACTTGAACTCAAATCTATCTTATCTTCAATC